TCCAAATTCAGAGCAATGCCTATTGTACCCTCTTCAAATTCTACTAATTCCCCTGCCATTACTTCATCAAGACCATGAATACGAGCAATGCCATCGCCTACTTGAAGTACGGTGCCGGTATTCACAATCGTGACTTCTCGATTATATTGTTCAATACGTTCACGGATAATATTACTAATTTCGTCGGCTCGAATGGTTACCATTAGTGTCTCTTAATTCTTTTTCGGAAACAAAGGGAGAAAAAAAAAAAAAATAATGCCTACAGTAAAAGGGCTAATCAGTTATTTCTTTCATGGCCCCGAGCATGCCAATATTAGCACTGATGGTGCGTAAATGTAACTCGCTGTTCGAACAACTATTCAGAGTTCCTAGAGCTCCTTGTAAGGCTTGTTGGAAAACTCGCTGTCGGACCTGATTAATTGCTCTTTGTTGTTCAAAATGAATGGTTTCATTTTTGTAATTTTCTAATCGTTCCAAATTCTCATAAGTGGCATTAATCAAATTCTGTTTTTCTCGTTCTATCTCAGAGTATCCATTCACTCGAAACTCATCTGCTTCCATTTCCACTTTCCGTAAGCGAGCCCGGGCTTTTTCGAGCTGCTCAATAGCTCCTCCGCGTAGTTCTTCTGAATTTCGAATAGTACTCAGAATCCTCTGTTTTCGATTATCTAATAAATCACTTAATGAAAGTAGATTATTTTCCCATTCATTTCACAACTTCACTTCCATGATCTCTTCCCGAACCAAACATGAATCTTTCGATTCATTTGGCTCTCACGCTCAGTTACTTATGTTATGAGCATTCCCATATCTTTTAATGTAATGAGCCTACCCTCTCTTCTCTGTTCGTATTCCAAGATATGGAAACTGATACAAGACCAGAATATTCAGAGGACTCTTCCGACCAGACAAAAAAAATCTGTAATTGTCAGCAAAGTTGTTTTTTTTTTCTTCAAATCCAAAAAATTCTTCTTATTTTATACATAGGTCGTCGATTCAGCATTGGATAAAAAAAGGGCGAGACACCCATTTTTCCAGTAAATGGTTCAAATCATTTTATCGATATGAGTGTTCTATATCGGATAAATTGCCAACTATTCATTTTGAAACCATCTCCGTACTAACGTAGTGGTAGAAAGAGTACCATGTTGTGCCTGGACTTCAGGCGGTTTAGCTTTAACCATGTTAATGGTCCCACATTATTGGTTGATAGAGAATCAAAGTTGATTTACCAATGAGTCACGAAATGCTATGGTTCTTACATATGATTTCTTAATTTATTCAGAAGTAATTCGTCGAGATCGTGCACCTTTCTTCCCTATTTATAAATAAAAAAAAAAGAAAGTGCAGCCGGTTGGATCCAGCCTATTCTTGAAATACACAACTCGCACACACTCCCTTTCCAAAAAAGATCAATACGCCAAGCACTACACTTAGATTTATTAGATTTGTTGCTAAAATATCGGTATTCAACCCGAAACTCCCGGCGGATGGCCAGTAACCCAAGGAAACGAAAGAATCGGTTACATTTTTCATATGCTCTCCTCTTATAGATAGGACTAACAAAATCGAACAGAGTTCTTTTTGTATCACTTCGTCCCGTTTTTTTATTATTGATTTCTTTTTTTTTATTAATTGACTTATTTTAAATATGAATATATTCATTTCATTTGAAATCATTTTCAAATTTCAAAAATGGATTCTTTATTATTATTTTATTTCAATTGAAGTTCCCAATAAGATACTTATTAGGTCCCCGGTTTCATGTCAATTGCGAAATACCTGACACGCTTCCTAAAAGTCAAAAGGGGTTTCCATTAAATTAAGGACGGGAAGTGAGAAAGCGAGTGGATCTACTAATTCCTCATCCTCAAATCAGGCCTTCCCCGGAGTATTGTCTCAACGAAGAAGTGGAGTGAAGTTTTGATATAATTCGAAGAAGCAAGCGGTAAGTCGACGGCAATAAAATAAGAAAAGAAGTACGTATTTTCACGTTTATAGAATAGGATTAAACAAAAGGATTCGCAAATAAAAGCGCTAATGCCACGACCAGTCCGTAAATTGTTAAAGCTTCCATAAAAGCCAGACTAAGCAATAAAGTACCTCGTATTTTACCCTCTGCTTCTGGTTGTCTCGCGATACCTTCTACGGCTTGGCCCGCAGCAGTACCTTGACCAACTCCAGGTCCAATAGAAGCAAGCCCTACGGCCAATCCAGCAGCAATAACGGAAGCGGCAGAAATCAGTGGATTCATGGTAAGTTCCTCGCACCAAAATAAAGAAATGGTTAATGATACAATCAACCAATGAATTATTACTTATTATTCCATCACTAAGATCCACCCGGTCAAAGTAACTAAGAACTCCGAATTGAAGTGATGATATACTGAATCATCAGAACTACTTCGATATCTCGTTTTTAGTTCCTATCCATGGAGTCTTTGGAAATCCATACGGTTCTAGTTCTTCCATTTCTTTGTTCCGAACCATTCTTTCAATTC